GGTCACGATCGATATCGTCACTAGCATCAATATCAATATCGTCACTAGCATCAATATCAATATCGTCACTAGCATCAATATCAATATCGTCACTAGCATCAATAAGAAAATTGTTATCCAGGAACTTGTTCAAAAATACCGTAATAAAAGGAACATAGGAGTTTGTCGCTAGGTATTTGACCAAATAGGATCGTCCAGTTCCTATGGAACCTATCACTAAAATACCCCTAGAGAGGGATAAGGCTAAGCGGAGCGAAAAGGGTTTTCCATGAGATGGGAAATGAAACCTATTAGCCCCACACGAGGTTTGTGAATAAGTGATTGTCTGATAATGAGCAAGGAATACCCGTCTTTCTGCTAAACAAGATGTATTGAACTCATAATTCATTAGATACTTTTTATGAATGTCAACTAAGTATCGTAAGTAAATTGCTCCCGGTTGTTCAATCATTTGATAACCAGAGTCATTCTTTAATAAATGATCACTATGAGTCAGACTCAATAGAATTTGATCAATCCTTTTTTCTGTCGTTAAAGTGGAGAACTGAACCAATAATTCTCTTTCTTCTTCATCAATCGAATCACTGCTCGCGACCCAGGATTCGATTTTATCCTCAATCCAATCACCGTTCACCCTTTTTCTTTTTCTTATCAATGAATAGATCTCTTTACTTGTATGACTTAGATGTCTCGTATTTCTCGAAAAAGTGATTCGATTGATGGGATTTGGTATGATACTTATGAGATCGATGATATCGATTTTATTAGAACGTATTGATTTGACCCCATAAGCGGGACCACCACCCAATGGCATGTTGCCACCAGAAGCAGAACCCCGTATTTCTTCTAGGGAATCTCCTAATTGTTCCAGAGCAACCAGAAAGAGATTCTTTAACCAGAAGTAATTCGATTCCGATGTAGGATCCCTATCCATAAGTTTTCGCAACTCAATCATGTATGATAGAGTCATCAAAGATTTGACCTTTTCGAACTCTGTCTGTAACTCACTAGAAGCTCGGAAAACAAAGAGAAGATGTGTACGAACGCCAGCAACAAGAAGAAGAAAAAGGATTGAATAGAAGAACTCCCGAACATTTGGCGAGCCCAGACGTGTCCATATCAAAGGTGACTCATTATTTCGATGAATCATTTCTTCGGACAGAAGAAGATTATGTAAACACTTGTTCGAAATCTCACTTATCAGATTCCATTGTGGAAGACACACTTTTTTCTGAAGAATTCGCCATGATATATCTGATCCGTGCATAATATCATGAAAAATAGATACAAATTTTTGACTGCTACTTAGTATCGGCAATAGGTCTGAAAAAGTATCGAAAAATAGACAATTTAGATATTTGTACCCTGTCGAAGTAAGGAACCATGGCATATATGTTTGGAATAGATTCCATTTTGAGAGAGTTGAAAAAGCGCTATCTCGTTGAAAGGTTCTATACATCTGCCCTTTCTCAACGCATTTCTTTAGACAAAGACTCCGTTTTTTCCTCTTTTCCGATGGTAAATATTTCTCAGAACATGGAGTGTAAATCAAACCCATGTTTGAATTGAAATTGAGATACTGATGCAAGTTCTTCCTTTCTGAATCAGATAGATTCATATCTGAAAGAGGTTGACAAAAAGTTCTTTCAAAATGGACTCTTTGTCCCTCTGTTAGAGGTGTTCCAGAAATGTCTGTGATCGAGTAAATAGTTCTACGAACGAATAGATCGGATCGAATTGTAAAATCGTTAGGTATGAATATGTTAGATACCTGTGACTCGATTGGTGAAATAGTATCTCTCTCCAAAAAAGCATGTTTTTTTTTACCGACACACAAAGATAAAATTTTGTTGCGAATGAACAAGATATCGAGGAATTGTCTATACGTAAAATCAGAATTATTGATACGGGCCTTTTCCATATAAAAAGGGAATCCTTTGTTACAATAGAAGCAGAAGTGATGTGGATTATTCAAGAATAGAATTGCTTTATAAAAAGAAGATATCAATGAACTTCTATGAAATGGTTTTACGGGATTCAGCCAATTGTTTTGATCGTGGGATATCATTGATAAATAGGAATCCGTGTTACCAAAGGATTTCCTGCCATTATTTCTAGTATGGAATGAGTCAATCATCCACTTTGGTATCTTATTGAACAAAAATGGTGATATTGTTCCTCCATTGATCAATAATTTCGATTTTTGGAAAGTATCATGATCATTCAATAAGAAGGCTTTTAATTTTTTCAAATGAACAATTTGAAGACCTATTGATTCTAACAACAGATTGTAGAGTTGATCATTCAGACCTTTCAATTCAGAAATGTGGATCTCGGACCTATGAATGAGGATAGTCCCGAAACTCACAAAGAAAAAAGGAAGTGCGTTAGACACAAAGAGAAGCAACTTGGACAAAAAAAGAAGTGACTTGGACAAAAAGAAACGAAGTGACTTAGACAAATCCTTTTTGTCGATAACCTCAGACCAATCAATCGAATA